CCGAAATGGTTCTATAGAAGAGGTTCATGCTTCCTTTGTTGAAGTAAGGGCAAATGATCTGATTCGAGATTTCATAAGAATTGATTTAGTGAAGTCCTCTATTTTGTATATCGGAAAAAGGAATGATACGGCAAGTTCGGGATTGATCCCCAATAATGGATCAGATCGCACCAATATCAATCCTTTTTATTTCAAGGCGAGGATTCAATCACTTACCCAGCATCAAGGGACTATTCGTACGTTGCTGAATAGAAATAAGGAATATCCATCTTTTCTGATTTTGTCATCATCCGATTGTTTTCGAATTGGCCCATTCAATGGTTCGAAATCTCACAAAGTGACAAAAGAATTAATTAAAGAAGATCCCGCGATTCCCATTAGGAATTCATTGGGTCCCTTAGGGATTGTACCTAAAATCACGAATTTTTATTCATTTTACTATTTCTATTTATTCTATTTAATAACTCATAATCAGATCTTGTTAAATAAATATTTGCTACTTGACAATTTCAAACAGACTTTCCAAGGACTTCAATATTATTTAATGGATGAAAATGGAAGAATTTATAATCCCGATTCATGCAGTAACATCATTTTGAATCCATTCGATTTGAATTGGTGCTTTCGCCCTCACGATTATTGTGAGGAGACATCCACAATAATTAGCCTTGGACAGTTTATTTGTGAAAATGTATGTATATCAAAATACGGACCACACATAAAATCGGGTCAAGTTCTAATTGTTCACGTTGACTCCTTAGTAATAAGATCAGCTAAGCCTCATTTGGCTACTCCAAGAGCAACTGTTCATGGCCATTGTGGAGAAATCCTTTATGAAGGAGATACATTAGTTACATTTATATATGAAAAATCGAGATCGGGTGATATAACACAAGGTCTTCCAAAAGTGGAACAAGTGTTAGAGGCGCGTTCGATTGATTCAATATCGATGAACCTAGAAAAGAGGGTTGAAGGTTGGAACGAACGTATAACAAGAATTCTTGGAATTCCTTGGAGATTCTTGATTGGCGCTGAACTAACTATAGCGCAAAGTCGTATCTCTTTGGTTAATAAGATCCAAAAGGTTTATCGATCCCAGGGGGTGCAGATCCATAATAGGCATATAGAGATTATTGTACGTCAAATAACATCAAAAGTGTTGGTTTCAGAAGATGGAATGTCTAATGTTTTTTCACCTGGAGAACTTATCGGATTGTTGCGAGCAGAACGAACAGGGCGCGCTTTGGAAGAAGCGATCTGTTACCGAGCCATCTTATTGGGAATAACGAGGGCGTCTCTGAATACTCAAAGTTTCATATCCGAAGCGAGTTTTCAAGAAACCGCTCGAGTTTTAGCAAAAGCCGCTCTACGAGGTCGTATTGATTGGTTGAAAGGCCTGAAAGAGAACGTTGTTCTGGGGGGGATGATGCCTGTTGGTACCGGATTCAAAGGATTAGTCCAACGTTCAAGGCAACACAGCAACATTCCTTTGGAAATCAAGAAGAAGAATCTATTCGAGGAGGAAATGGAAATGAGAGATATTTTGTTCCACCACATAGAATTATTTAGTTCTTGCATCCCCAAAAATTTACCTGATACATCAGAACGATCATTTACGGAATTTCATGACAGATTCATTCTTTTCTTTTAACTATCTAGTCCTGGTCATTTGATTTGGTAATAAAGATAATAACGAATAGAAAGCAATTAGTGACTTGAACCATGTATTAACGTAACGGTCAATCTCCGGTAGAAGGTTCCGTCGGAACAATTATTTATTTCAGGTACCTCTTAAAAAAAAAAAAAAAGAGAGAGAAAGTGTGGGGAGAAATGACAAGAAGATATTGGAACATGAATTTGGAAGAGATGATGGAAGCAGGAGTTCATTTTGGTCATGGTACTAGGAAATGGAATCCTAGAATGGCACTTTACATCTCTGCAAAGCGTAAAGGTATTCATATTACAAATCTTACTAGAACTGCTCGTTTTTTGTCAGAAGCCTGTGATTTAGTTTTTGATGCAGCGAGTATAGGAAAACACTTCTTAATAGTTGGTACCAAAAATAAAGCAGCTGATTCAGTAGCATCAGCTGCAATAAGAGCTCGGTGTCATTATGTTAATAAAAAATGGCTCGGTGGTATGTCAACGAATTGGTCCACTACAGAAATGAGACTTCATAGATTCAGGGACTTGAGATCGGAACAAAATACGGGGAAACTCAACTGTCTCCCGAAAAGAGATGTAGCAATGTTGAAGAGGCAATTATCTCAATTGCAAACATATCTGGGCGGGATCAAATATATGACGGGGTTACCCGATATTGTAATCATCGTTGATCAGCAAGAAGAATATACGGCTCTTCGAGAATGTCTCACTTTGGGGATTCCGACAATTTGTTTAATCGACACAAATTGTGACCCGGATCTCGCAGATATTTCGATTCCAGCGAACGATGACGCTATAGCTTCAATCCGATTGATTCTTAACAAATTAGTATCCGCAATTTGTGAGGGCCGTTCTAGCTATATAAGAAATTGTTGATTAATAATAGGATAAGTCAATGACTTTGGAAACTCCATAAATGGATTGAATCGGTTACTATCCCTGAGTCTCAAAAAAGAGATAAAAATCGCTGGGAATATTATGCGATCGCTTGGTATCCGAAATAAAATATACGATTAAAGCAGGCGAGTTGAGAAAGAGATAAGAGATGGCTGAATCAAAATAATTCCTTTTTAAGTTCTATTTCTGTCAGAGGGCAATATGAATGTTCGACCCTGTTCCATCAACTCACTAAAAGTGTTATACGATATATCCGATGTGGAAGTAGGCCAACATTTTTATTGGCAAGTAGGGAGTTTCCAAGTCCATGCCCAAGTACTTATCACTTCTTGGGTTGTAATTGCTATCTTATTAGGTTCAGCCGCTATAGCTGTTCGGAATCCACAAACCATTCCAACCGACGGTCAGAATTTCTTCGAATATGTCCTTGAATTCATTCGAGACTTGAGCAAAACTCAGATTGGAGAAGAATATGGTCCTTGGGTTCCCTTTATTGGAACTATGTTCCTATTTATTTTTGTTTCTAACTGGTCAGGTGCTCTTTTACCCCGGAAAATCATACAGTTACCGCATGGGGAGTTAGCTGCGCCCACGAATGATATAAATACTACTGTTGCTTTAGCTTTACCTACGTCAGTGGCATATTTCTATGCGGGTCTTACCAAAAAAGGATTGGGTTATTTCGGTAAATACATTCAACCAACTCCAATACTTTTACCAATTAACATCCTAGAAGATTTCACAAAACCTTTATCACTTAGTTTTCGACTTTTCGGGAATATATTAGCTGATGAATTAGTAGTTGTTGTTCTTGTTTCTTTAGTACCTTCGGTGGTTCCTATACCCGTCATGTTCCTTGGATTATTCACAAGCGGGATTCAAGCTCTTATTTTTGCAACTTTAGCCGCAGCTTATATAGGCGAATCCATGGAGGGTCATCATTGACTAGCTTCCGAAATGGTCTTTTTTTTTTTCTCAAAAAAAAAAAAAAGAAGCTTATCCCAACTCATGGGCGTCTCAAGATAATTGACTCGGGGAACATGATATATACAAATACCGGTATATACGATCTAGAGTAGGAGCAAGAAAAAAAAAATGTACGATATTAGAGAATTGTAAAAAAAAAAAAAAGAAAAACTATATCTATATATATTATTAAGTTAGGTAGGTCTAGCTAGGTATATGTAAGGGCTATAAGTCAATCCCCGTATATGTTTCGAAGAATGATTCTAGAATCCGATTCAATACAAGATACAGATAGTTTGTTTACATTATGAAAGAAACACATGTATATGTGCTATTAGATATTCACTAGTTATATATGGGCTACCCATATATTTCCCATCCCACTGAATTTAGATGGATGCCAATGCAAGCCCTTCCGTTTTATCTGTAACTGTGGATTGAATGAATAAACAAATGAAGTCAAGCATATCGAAGAGAAAGAGCGAAGAATTGAAAGAATGGAATGGTTCGGAACAAAGAAATGGAAGAATTAGAATCGTATAGATTTACAAAGACTCCATGGATAGGAACTAAAAACGAGATATCGAAGTAGTTCTGATGATTCAGTAATATTGTCATTTCAATTCAGAGTTCTTAGTTTTTTTTTTTCCGGATAGGTCTTAGTGATGTTAAGTAATAATTCATTGGTTGATTGTATCATTAACCATTTCTTTTTTTTTTGTACGAGGAACTTAATATGAATCCACTGATTTCTGCTGCTTCCGTTATTGCTGCTGGATTGGCTGTAGGACTTGCTTCTATTGGACCTGGAGTTGGTCAAGGTACTGCTGCGGGACAAGCCGTAGAAGGTATCGCGAGACAACCAGAAGCAGAAGGTAAAATACGAGGTACTTTATTGCTTAGTCTGGCTTTTATGGAAGCTTTAACGATTTACGGACTGGTCGTGGCATTAGCGCTTTTATTTGCGAATCCTTTTGTTTAATCCTATAAATTGAAAAATACATACTTCAATTTTCTTATTTGATTGCCGTGGGCTTGTCGAATTATATCAAAACTTCATCCCTACAATCACTTCTTCGTTGAGACAATATCCCCCGGGATGGATTGATTTGAGGATGAGGAATTAACATAGCAGACCCACTCGATTTCTTCCCTCCCATTCTTATTCTTAATGGAAACTTTTTTTTTTACTTTTAGGAAGTGTTGCAACGAACGAGGTATTTCTCAATTGACATGAGACCTGGAACTAATAAATAGATTGGGAATTTAGAAAAAATGTTTATTAAAAATTATTCATATTTAAGGAAATTCATAATAATAATAAAAAAGAAATCAATAAAAAAAGGGGGGCGAAGTGATACAAAAGGAACTCTGTTCAAATTTGTTAGTCCTATCTATAAGAGGAAAGCATATGAAAAATGTAACCGATTCTTTCGTTTCCTTGGGTCATTGGCCATCCGCTGGGGGTTTCG